AGACAAATAATCCATCCTAGAATCCCGTTTTCCCCATTATTTTACTTTATATTCTCTGCCTATTTTATTTTGTTTAGGTTTAGTATCGAGTCGAATTGAATTCTATTCAAATAGAAAAAAACAAAGAAACAAACTGAAAGAGTCTTCTTCACAATATATATACTATGAATGACTAGTTCTACAGTACAAGCAATTCTAGAAATATGGTAGAAAAAGACTAGACAGAAGCAAAGGTCGTTACAAAATTTATCAACAAAAATGGAGTTCTTTTGATGAGCTTAATATGTTGATGAATCTGCGTACCTAGAAATTCATTTCGGACAATTGAACCTTCTCAAATTGTTTCTTTTTAAGAACCAAAAAGATTTGGGCCAAAATAATAGATGCCAAGAAGAACAAGAGACCTTGGATACGTAACGGATCTTGAAGCACTATTTCTGCATCCCCCTGACCAAATCCACCCACATTAGGATTACTCGTTAACGGTTGATCAAGTTTGATAGATTCACCCTCTGAAACAAGAAGTTCTGGTCCTGGAGGTATGATATCAATCACTTCACGTCCATCCGATGCATCCACTATCGTTATTTCATATCCCCCTTTTTCTTTTCGTATAATTTTTTTTAGTATACCAGTTGCTGTAGCATTATAAACATTATTATTACTCTTGCTCCCGTCGGGATAAATCTGACCCCTTCCCCTGTTTCCGCCTACGTATATAGGATATTTTAAGAAGTGAACCTCTTTTTTAGTTGCGGGATCCGGAGAAAGAATAGGAAAGGTAATTTCACTATATTTCTGACCAGGGACGGGGCCTACAACAAGAATATTTTTTTTTGTGGGACGATAGCTTTGAAAAGACAGATTACCTATCTTTTCTTTCATTTCAGGAGAAATACGATCGGGAGGTGCCAATTCAAAACCTTCGGGTAAAATAAGAACAGCCCCTACATTCAAAGCCCCTTTTTTACCATTACCAAGAACTTGTTTAACTTGCATATCATAAGGAATTCGAACAACTGCTTCAAATACAGTATCGGGAAGTACCGCTTGTGGAACCTCAATATCTACGGGCTTATTAGCTAAATGGCAATTGGCACATACAATACGGCCGGTAGCTTCTCGCGGATTTTCATATCCCTTCTGGGCAAAAATGGGATATGCATTTGAAATGGGTGCTCGAATTATTATATATATCATGAGCAATACGGAAATGGATCGAGTAATCTCTCCCCTTATCCAAGAAAAAGCATTTCTAGTTTGCATGGTCGAATCATTGATCCTGAAAATTTCTACAATAAGATTTGGTAGGTTACTGGCATAGTTCCCTATCCACGATTTTGCTATTTAATGAAATAATTTTCCTAGAATCTTAGGAAGAATGCGAGTATAAAGAAAAAAAGAATAAGTAAAATGTTGAATGTTTTTATAAAAAAAAAAACAAACTTATAATTGTCCCATTGGATCATTTTTTCAGTCATTCATTGAATGATAAATTACTACAAGCGACGGAGATATCCGATTTAAATAACGGAAAATCCAGTATTTAAAAATTGTATCTAAAATGACTGGAAAAGTGGAAACAAGACCAGATATAATTTGATCATTCTGAGTCAATCCAAAATCTTTATAGACAGAACCAATCATTAGTTCCCAACCATGAGTCGAATGGAATCCTATACATAAATCTGTTACTAAAAGAATAGAAAAAGCTTTTATTGTGTCACTTAAGTTATATATAAATTCTTGAACCCAAGAGTTAAGAATAATGAGTTGTTGATTACCCAGAATAGAATAACCACTTAGAAGAAGGAAATATATTAGATTTGTCGAAAAGTGCAAAATCATATGGATACAATCTTGGTTGTGCATCTTGATCAATTCCACGGTTTCTTTGTAGATTCCGATACGCACATTTTCTAAACGTGTTTCCGGATATTCCTTGAGCATTTCATCCAAAAGGAAGAGTTCCTCGAACTCTATGAATTTCTTTAAAATACTTTTTTCTTGAATTAGATTCAAGAAAATTTCGGGTTCTTTAGTATTCCACAAATTTGTAACCCAAGATTCCAGACTTTGATTAAATATCAAAGAGATGCACCAGGGCAAAAAGACTATAGATGTCAGACATAGAAGGGGAATGAATGCTTTCTTTTTTGCCATTTTTCGTCTTTAATGAACGCAGCTTCATATCATTTGTCAACTATATATGATAATAATCTTTCTATCAAGCATTCTATTACCAGTAATAGAAACCATATATATCCATTTCGAATTTTTTCATAGAAATGGATCATCTATTCTCGCTTTTTTTTTTATACAATTATTTCCAATGGTACATCCAAGAATGCGGACAAGTCCCAAGCTGTTTGTAAAATGTTGCGCGGAGTCCTATCATAATAATCATCAACAAGAGTCAAGGGAATGTCCCCCTGTTCTCTGGTGTGCATATAAAGGACACCACTACGAGGTTCTGGGTTATCGAAAAATTGGAGGGCCAGAATATCTTCCGCACGGACTTTGGAAAGAATACGACGATTTTCTCCGGGAAATCCGAAACGAAAAAACCACACCATTCCATTTTTTTTATCGTAAAGATTATAACCACTACCCACATTCCACAAAATTAGAAGCCACCAATGAAAACTTACAAAAAGACCTGAGATTCCATAGAAAGTAAGCGTGACCCCCTGTGGCAAAAAAGGAACTAGAAATTCGTCCGAATTGAAAGAGAAAAAATTCCGACCATAATAACTGGAAGCTGAAATAACTAAAACCCCTAATGAACCTAAAAGGGTGAAAGAAGCCCAGAAGAAATTGATTGGTTTTCGGGCCCCTGGTACAGTGTAGAGCCATGCGTCTTCTGCGAAGCGGCGCATAAGGTGTCTAGACCCCCAAGAAATTTGTTGTTGAACATAAACCAATAACCCAGCCATTAAAATGAATACTATACCCACTAAGGGAACAAAAACGTCTATCATAAAATGGGTACCTCAATTTGATATTTGTACCTGTTCTTTTTCTTTTTTTTGATTGTTAGATTCATTTCATATTTTATTAGATAGATTTTAGAGATTTAGATTAGATATATATATGAAATTCAATTCAAACTCCTTTTTAGGCTTATATCATATTAGTCTTTTCCTTTTGTGTTTTTTTATTTTTTTTTTTTAACAAATAGATTTTGTTAATAGAATATTAATTCTTATTAAAAAATGGAACCGAATAACAAATCCATTCATTTGAATTTATCTAAAAAAAAATAGATGAGATTTGTCCCTACAGCCCCATATCTAAAAAATCTTGTTTTTTTGAACATAAAGAAATAAAGAAGCCATTGCAATTGCCGGAAATACTAGGCCCACTAAAGGCACAAAAACGGAAGGTAAGTTTATCATAAAATGGGTACCTCAATTTGATATTTGTACCTGTTCTTTTTTGTTAATTGTTAAATTAATCTTTTTATTCTTATTATATTGTAATCAAGATAGTCTATAATCACTAGAATTAATTCATATAGACTTATACGAAGTATAGCTAAATCAACATATATTAATAGATAGATAATAATTAAATATAATTAAATATATTATATGTAATATAAATTACTCTAGATATTGAGTATACACCAACTACTCAATATCTAGAGTAATTTATATTACTCTAGATATTGAGTAGTTGAGTATACATCAAAAGTCATCGAATATAATAAACGAAAAAATTTATAAGACTGATTCTAATTCTTTTCTTTGTATTTTGACTCTAACAATAAACTAAATAACTACTCACTCGCGAAAAAAAAGCATTTTAGAGTCTGCTTTATTTTTCATTTTGAGTCAAAGGAACGAAACCATGCAACTTTAATAACTCATTAAGAACCTCCTTTAAAAGATTCCGCGGTACGATTGAATCAAATAAGCCCTTTTCGAATAAAAATTCAGCCGACTGTGAACCTTCGGGCACTTCCTTCTTTAACGTTTCTTCAATTACTCTTTTACCCGCAAATGCAATGTAAGCATTTGGTTCAGCAATAATGATATCCCCCAACATGCCAAAACTAGCCGTCACCCCACCAGTAGTAGGAGATGTCAGTATCGGTACATAGAATAACTTCTGATTTATTTGATAATCATATAAAGCAGAAGATATTTTAGCCATTTGCATCAAGCTCAAACTTCCTTCTTGCATACGTGCTCCTCCGGACGCACATACTAAAAGAAGAGGTAAACATTTATTGGTAGCATACTCGATCAACCGGGTTATTTTCTCACCCACTACGGATCCCATACTCCCCCCCATAAATTCAAAATCCATAATACCAATTGCTAAACGAATACCGTTTAGTTGACCTGTGCCTGTTTGAACTGCCTCCTTTAATCCTGTCCTTTTTTGATAAGAATCAAGACAATAAGGTTCCTCTTCTGAATGAAATTCAATGGGATCCACAGATACCATGTCTTCATCCATTGGATTCCACGTACCTGGATCAATCAAAAGTTCGATTCTATCTGAACTATTCATTTTCAAATGAGATCCACAGTGTTCACAAATATTCATTTTTGATTTAAAAAATTTCTTATAATTTACTCCATAACAATTGTCGCAGCCAATCCACAAATGGTTATATTTTTGCATATTAATTTGCGGATTAATCTCGTCGAAATCTTTAGAACTTTCTAAATTAATCTCGTCGAAATCTTTAGAACTTTCTAAATTAATCTCGTCGAAATCTTTAGAACTTTCTAAATTAATAGCATTTGGGTCATTCGTGCTAGTTATTATACTAGTACTCTTGCTTTCACCACTATTGCTGACGTTACCTAAAATGTCACTATCAATACAGATTTGAGAACGAAGATAACTCTCAATGCAACTATTAATGTTCTTATTCCAATTAGATTTAAGATCATACATTTCATGATCATTATTACTCTTAGAACCATTCTTCAAATAGCTAAAATTATTAGAAATAGAGAAAAAACTTTCACATTCATTTAGAAAAGAATGATCATTGTCAATCTCCAAAATGTCATTTTCAATAGGAAAATATATGTAAGAACTCTGGCTACCCCTAACTAAAAAAATTTTTTCATAAACAGTCGCAGTCGGTACAGTAATGTTACCCCATAGATGCCATATTGCACTACTTTGATCCATGTGCCACTGTTACTCATAATTTTTTTAATTTTTAATTTAAGCCAAAAGGCAATGTTACTCATAAAAGAACCTCCTTAATATTTTAATATTAATATATAATATAATGTAGAAAATCAAACAAATAAGAAATAGATTAATGATATAATATCACAATATCCATCAAATAGAAAAAAAATAGATAATGGAATAGTCAATGAAACTTCTTTGAATTTGAAAAGAAAAAGAAATCAAAAATTAGGTTTAGGTATTCACAACCCCTTCATTTTCATGAATTGAATTCCATATTGGATCATAAAAACCCCCTTTCGAAAGCCAAAGATCTCTTCGAGATCAAAGATTCGATAAATATAAATATAAATGGATAGGGGAGGAAATATATCCCCGTAGGTACTTTTCGTACGGCTCCGATCAAATAAGAATATTTCTTTTAAAATACTAAATACAAAAAAAGGGTCGGGAATCTTTTGTATATATACAATCCTATTTGTATCCCAATTGGTATTGGTATACATCACACCTCGTTAAAAAGGTGCGGTAATCTTTATTCGGACAAATTAGATTGTATATCCGAATAAAGATTACCCTGGGGCGGAAGGATTCGAACCTCCGAATAACGGGACCAAAACCCGCTGCCTTACCGCTTGGCCACGCCCCATTTTCGATTCGACACTAAAAAATACTATTATTGGTTGTTCGTCAATTCCAAGTCTAAACTTATTTATTCTATAGAATTATTTATTCTATAGAATAAATAAAATTGTTGCTAGGATTAGTATTTTGATATGCATAGATATCGAATTCAACTTAATTTCTTGATCATTGCATAGATTAAGTTAAGATATTGTATAAAAGTATGATTTCTTATATTTTTGATTTCAGGATGAAAATATTTTGAACTGGATAATAAGTTCAAATCAAAAAAGATTTGGGGGTCTGATCTTATTTTATTAATTTTTTTTTTTATTTTAGTGTTATTACTCATTTTTTCATTTATATTCATAAATATTCAAATAAATATGAATTGAATATCCATATTTATTTGAATTTGTTCAATTTAAATTGAATTATTATCCATTTTGAAAATTATTTTCTATTTTATTATTATATTATAATTATATTAATCTTATTAATTCAAAAATTATTCTAAAATATAGAAAGATATAGCATCGAAATATTTATCTATCTATATCATATATTCTTTACTTTATAATATTTAATATATATAATTTTAAAATATTTCATTCTTACTTAATATATATTTAATTCTTAATATACTTGTATAATCAATTTAAATTATATTTAATTAAATTAATTACATAATATATATATGACATAATATATCATATATCTAATCTAATATCTAAGAATATAATTTAAAAGAAATAAATAATATAATAATATACAATAAAAAAAAAGCAAAAATACAATTCATTTTTTAAAGAACAACATTTTTGTTATGCTTAATATCTTTAGCTTGGTCTGTATTTGTATTGACTCTGCCCTTTATTCAAGTAGTTTTTTCTTGGCGAAATTACCTGAAGCTTACGCTTTTTTGAATCCAATTGTAGATATTATGCCAGTAATACCCCTCTTCTTTTTTCTCTTAGCTTTTGTTTGGCAAGCGGCTGTAAGTTTTCGATGAGATCTTTAATTTGAATAATGTCCTAAAAAAATTCAGAATTTTTTCGAAAACAAAAAGACCAACATTTTAACATTTTAGAAGATCAGATAAGTCTTACGGTGTAAATCTTTGATTCCTATATTGAAATTTTTAGTAATAGTAATTATTGGTTAATGGTTATATAAAGGTTGGACTCTTACTACAAATTCCTAATTTTTTTCCTCGAAATCACTGCATTTCTTAGAAACTTAGTATCAGAAGAGAATCTATTCTCTTTCTCTGTCGTTTTTTTAATTATCTTGGAGATTTTGTAATGCTTACCCTAAAACTATTTGTTTACACGATAGTGATTTTCTTTGTTTCTCTTTTCATTTTCGGATTCCTATCTAATGATCCAGGACGTAATCCAGGACGTGAAGAATAAGAAAATCTTTTTTGTTTTCTATTTTTTCCTTACTTGTGCTGGATTTTTAAATATTTTTCGTTTTTCTATCTATTTTACATCTTTATAAAAATAATTAAACAAACTAGGAAGGAAAACAAAAAAAAAAGAAGCTCCATCAGTTCAAAATAAAAAAATTCCAAATCATCAATGAATGGAAAAGGAAAGAGAGGGATTCGAACCCTCGGTACAAAAATTCGTACAACGGATTAGCAATCCGACGCTTTAGTCCACTCAGCCATCTCTCCCCAATCCAAAAAATTGAATTATTATGTTTATTTTACATCGGAGAAACAAAAAGTAGGACTTGAAAAAACAAAGCCTTCTTTATATCTTTTTTTTCTATGATTGCTATTTCAATTACTATTCATTTCATTATGATATATATTAAATATATGATATATATATTTAAATATTTAAAATAACTATTCATTTTTATAGATTTTATTCTATTTTTATTTTAGTTTTTTTATTTTATAAAAGCAGAGCCCAGCTAGGTACTGGCATGGCTCTTTTTTTCCCATGAATGCTAGATAAGAACGATTTCTTTGAATGTATTTGAAAAAAAAAACTTGTACTTGTAATTAATTTAAGCATGATCAAACAGAAATTAAAATGACTTTTTGATTTTATCTCATTTTGTTTTGGTTCTATATTATAAGAATCAAAAAGTCATTTTTTATTACTCCTTCTTTTGTTTTCGAGTAACGTATCTAAAAAAGGAATGGAACTTTGGATTCTTGCACAATGCATTTTTGTGTTATGAATGAAGTCTTTTTATCGAGATGTATCTGTCAAAATAAAAGACCTTCCACAAAAACAAAATCCAAAAATGAGATTTGCCCCCCTTTCTTAATTTCATTAGGGGGCTCTTCCAAAACATGTCAACACTTAAATTTTGATAAATTTATGCCTATTTCATAATTCTGACGGATTCCCTTGTTCGACAAAAGATCCTTTCATATACAATAATGGTATTGTAGCGGGTATAGTTTAGTGGTAAAAGTGCGATTCGTTCTACGGACCCTTTAATAGTTAAGGGATCCCTTGCGTGATTCATATCACGATCAAAAACTTTATTTCTTAATTAAAGGGCTTTAATCCTTTATACCTCTCAACGAATGATTCGAGGAATAATATATATTATCGTAATTTGTATACAATTTAGAATTGTTTTTCAAATTATGAAACATAAGTTTTTTGAATTGGATCGAGAATCCCAATTTTTTAATATGAGTAAAGGATCCAGGGAGAAAGATATATAAAATTTATTTCGAATCGTAACTAAACCTTCCATTGTTTTTATTTGTTTTGTATAAGAGAGATTGAAGCAAAATAGCTATTAAAGAATGTTTCTAGTTTACTAGAAACATCGACCGACATCCTTTTTTTAGCTCGACGGAAATTTTATTCTTTTCCTAAAGATCCTTTCAAATAGAAATAGAGAACGAAGTAACTAGAAAAAAACAGATTGTTTTTATCTTCTATGGGGATCATCTAACAAGCAAGCTGTTTTAAATGTATTCAGATAAAGAATACAGATAAAAACAAAGGCTGACATAGATGTTATGGATCATTTTTTTTTTCATGTATTCCATCTCTTAACTCTTAAATTTTTCTGTAAAGGAGCTGAATGAAACAAAAGTTTCACGTTCAGTTTTGAATTAGAGACGTTCACACAAAATTATGAATGAACGAACGTCGACTATAACCCTTAGCCTTCCAAGCTAACGATGCGGGTTCGATTCCCGCTACCCGCTTATATCCTATAAAATTCTATATTAATTCTATTACTTTTCGTTATTTAATTGATTATTTCGTCTTAATTATTCTTCTATATTTATTTTCTTAAAAATAATTTCTTATTCTATAGAATTCTTTTTTTCTTTCACTTTTCACGAAAACTTCGTGAAAAGTGAAAGAAAGGCGTCCATAGTCTAATGGATAGGACAGAGGTCTTCTAAACCTTTGGTATAGGTTCAAATCCTATTGGACGCAAATTTATTGCAAATTTATTTGAATTATGAAATAAAAAAAATTATAAAGTTCTGAAATTCTTAATCAATTTTTTTCTACTTTACTTGTTCTTGGAGTAAAAACAGTTCCATCTGTTTCTGAATAGCTTGCTTCAAAAGGGCTTCTGCTTCAGTAGTGAATGTCTTGGTAGAAGATATGATTTCGTTGAATTGAGGTTTATTCGTTTTTAAATCAGCCCGTAACTCAGCGAGAAATTTCCTTACCTGTTGAATTTCTAATGAATCAAGATAACCATTCGTTCCGGTATAAATAGTTATTATCTGTTCTTCCACAGTGAGAGGGGCTGATTGGGATTGTTTAAGCAACTCGCGCAATCGTTGACCTCTTGCCAATTGATTTTGCGTAACTTTATCGAGATCAGAAGCGAATTGTGCAAAAGCTTCTAATTCTACGAATTGTGCCAATTCCAATTTTAACTTACCAGCTACTTGTTTCATGGCTTTAATTTGAGCCGCAGATCCAACTCTGGAAACGGAAATACCTACATTAATCGCAGGTCTGATTCCAGCATTGAATAGGTCGGCGGATAAAAATATTTGGCCATCCGTAATGGAAATAACATTAGTAGGGATATAAGCTGAAACATCTCCAGATTGGGTCTCAACTATTGGTAAAGCAGTCATACTTCCTTCACCTAACTGAGAACTTAATTTAGCGGCTCTTTCCAAAAGACGGGAATGCAAATAAAAAACATCTCCAGGATAAGCTTCGCGACCTGGCGGTCTTCGTAATAGAAGAGACAT